GGAGAGATGCTTTATTTTGATGAGAGCGTTTTTGAAAGAACATAAATGCATTGCCTAGTCTTAGCATCGAGAAAGAAGAGGAGCGTAGCTTCTTTAAACTGCCGGAGTTATCTCTGTAAAGGTTGCAAAGGATGGTTAGAAGTTCACTATTGGGAGGCCTAACGACTGAACTATTAGATGATGCTTCTAGTCGTCGGTGAGTCCCCCTTTACCCCATAGCTTTCTCTAAGAACAAATTCTGTAAGCACCTCGTTCTATAGGATCTTCGCTTACTTCTCTATTCCCTTGTCTACCAGGTTTAGCTGATCTAAAGTGTTCTTCCCCTCGGTTCACTCCCTTGAGGGATAGATAAAGAAGATTGGCTGCTTCTAGGAAAGGGGAAAATCAGAGAGTTTGGGTAAACCGGAGGATACCCCGGTAGGGAGAGTAACTAGCCAAGAAGGTTAGCGAAGTTCCTGCTATGGTGAAGTGAAAGATCTATCACTAGAGTGGGAAGAAGACAGGTGGGAGAATGCGGAGCGAGAGCAAAGCAAGCTCTAGTGGTGGGCTGTCTTCCCGGACCCATTTCCGTCTTTTTCATCGACATAGTCAGAAAGAATGGATGTTGCAAAGGCACAAGCGAAACACCTTAGTCAGCGGAAGAAGGCAGTCTCAAGCATGAATTTGTACCAATAAATGCTTTACCGATAAAGTCAAGCGAGAGCAATATTGTGTATTTGAGTAAATGAGTAAAGAAAGAAGATTGTGTATTTGTTTTACAAGAAATTGAACTAGTGTCAAGAAAGATGCAGTATTCAGTTGTAGAGCGACGCGTCATAGGGAAGCTGGCCCAATATGTCATCCCTCCGGTATCGATGTCGGAGGATTAAGGGGATCCCTCAATGCTGCTACAGGCACTCATGAGTTCGGATTGGATAGTGTCTTGGAGATAATAGAAGGAACCGTCGAAAGTAGTTCAGTTTGACCGGGCTTCCTGAGTACAAATCTCTTCATAGAATGGCATTCTTAGTTGGACTGTTCTAGCTGTTCTTTTGACGAGTGCAGCGGCTAAGCATATGGTATAGCATTTAGAGATTGGCTTAGTTATAAGGAATGAGGGAGTCAGTTTATCCTTTTCCCAACAACTTTGAGTTCAGGAGAAAGAGAAATTGACTTTGAAACGATAAGCCCTACGACCCAGTAATTTCAAATCCCTTTTGGATACTCTTCTTCTAGTAGTCATCATAGACTATATGTATATGATGTTCACGTTAAGATATTAATAATACAATTGAATCATAAGGTCTTCTGTTCTTGTTTCATAATTACCTGATGCTCGGACTTTTGTGGTTAGCTCTTACAGCCCTAATTTCATTTCAAGATTGAAGCTGAAGTTTGAGTGAGCCGGAACTAGACCTATGGTTTTAGGAAAGCCCGGGATTGGAGGCCTTTTGTAATCATGCAAAGTCAACCCTTAGAGCATAAGGAGAGACCTACCTAACCCGTGGCGTGGAAGAGAAGGATTGGAGCGAAAAAGCCACTCGACTGGAAGGAGAGGGGCGCAGCGGAGACTCGACCGATAGGGAGAGAGACGGAGGCGGGGCTCGACCGATAGGGAGAGGGTCGCCGAGCTCTACCGTAAGGTAGAGGGTCGCGTCAGCTAAGATAGGGAGAGGGACGGAGGCGGCCCATTCCAAGAACCGGCGAAAGGCCCCTCTTAGTAGGATCGTCTTCAGATGTTATCAACGAATCGTCTGTTATAGAATCGTCTCTTGCAGGAGTTGTGGAATATAGTCGTTGTCCCGTGAGTGTGAGTGGCTTTTGTCTTTTGTTTGTGGATTGCGTGCAGCTTGACTCCCTATTCTCTCTTAAATAAAGCTAGCCCTCCTCGCTTGCATGCCTTGTCCTTGTGGCAAACTAGACTTAAAATTGTGTATATAAAGAAGAGTCACGCTCTTGAAGCCCTAAGAAAGAGGCTTAATCGGTTCGAATCCGAAGAAGGGCTCTTTCTTTTTCTTTCTCCGGAAAAGGAGAGTAACTTACCCAGAAAAGATGTTGCTAGGCAGGCGGTTCCTTCGGCCGCCTTTACTTGACTGGGAGGCCCCTTTCATTCCATGAAGTAGCGAGGCTCGTTGAAGCAGACCTAGGCAGAAGGAAAAGAGGGCGTTCGCGCTCGATAATAGGGGTCGTTCCCCTGTTGACAATGAAAGGCATCTCAGTAGTCAGTAGATGGCGTTCAGAACCAGCCGCGAAGAATCAACATTTCCATCACATGTTTTGGGACAGATAAATCGAGCCTTTTGAAGAATCAACATTTGGTTTTTCTCTCTTTTGAAACGAGTGATTATCAGTATCACCGTACTTTTGGTTACTCGTATCCTTTTGGACTGTAACAGGGGCTTTTCTTTGGAAGCCGCTTTCAAAGCTCCATTTCTTAACGACTTGCTCGATTTGCTTTTTTCTGTCATGGATAGAATTCCTCTTTCCATCGGAGACGATCGAAGTGGTCCTAGCTCTTCGA